GATCATCTGTCAACCCCTCAACCAATTACTTCTCCGGAATGCTAAAAAAAAAGATTACTTTATTTCTTTCATATTTCATTTTCTTTTATTAACTTGATTTTCTTTTAGTAATATACGCCCAAGTTTTTTTTCTTTCATTGATTTGATTCTAATGGATACCAGGATTCATATTGAAACTAATCAGAAATCAAGAAATTCGAAAATCGTAAAAGCCGCCTTTCGATTATTTAAGATTGATTGGAATGAACAAAAATAAAATAAAAAAAAAATGAAGCAAAGAAATAGAATTGAGATACTATGTACATTACATATATTTAAGTCATATTAACATGTATGAAGATACATATCCATATTGTAGATTGATCTCTATTCAGTTTCTATCTTTATACATTACAATAATAAAAATAGATAGTATGGTAGAAAGACTCATATATGAATCTTTCTACCATACTATCGGATCTCGTAGGCTACTGCTGATTCTAGTCCGTTCATTTCATTTAAGATTAAGACGTGAAATTTGAATTTTTTTTTTTCTGAAATCGTTGATAAGAACTAAGAGGTTAAGTTTCATTCAAATTAATCATTTTGACTGACCGTTTTTACGTATATTATAAGCAAAAAGGCAGTAGGAACTAGAACGAACAGTGTAGTAGCAATAAATGCGAGAATATTTACTTCCATAATCTCATCGTGTGGTTTTTTTTACTTCGCAATAACTCGGGATTTAATCCCATATAGATGATAACCCTTTCGCTTGTAAATTCAATGGGATGAATTACATTTCGATGATAGCGAATGGGATCAATATCATGAATAACAATATCTGACTATCAAGTCGATTCATCGTCGAGAATTCAATAGTATAACATAGGAAGATCTTTTATCCACACACCGAATACAAACTGGAATCCCGGATTCAATCAAAAGAATTCCTTTACTTGAATACTAATACGTTTTTTTATTTATCATTCTTTTACATTCTGTCTTTTCTATAATCGACCGCCTTACTTGTACAACCACCTAACCGCCTCCACTTCCATTGTTTACAAAGGGTTTAGAAATCAACCAAACAAACAATCGAAACGAAATAGAAAAAAAGAAGGGGTTAAGTTCTAAACTCCTTTTTTGTTTTTTTTTTATGATATAATTTTCTTGAAAAAAAAAAGAGAAAAGAATAGCATTAGGCGTGAAATTCTACCATTGTATTTTGACCCAATTTAACAGAAATTTAACAGAAGAGGGCGCAATATATTGATGTCTTTTTTTATTGGATTTTGATACGTCGGGACTGACGGGGCTCGAACCCGCAGCTTCCGCCTTGACAGGGCGGTGCTCTGACCAATTGAACTACAATCCCAGTGAAGTACAAAGTACCGAATCCATATTCTTATGATTTCATTCAAACCATTTCATTTCTCTTTTCATTTCTCTTTAGATAAAAATAAAAATCGACGTGTTGGAACAGAGACGTGAGTGAGATATTGATATCCACACGGATATACACGTTAGTGAGAGAAGCACGGGTTACTAGTAAGCCGCTCCGTTCGTTATTGCCAAATCGATTGGTAATTTGTTTTTCAATGTCCACAAAGAAAAAAAAAAGAGTCTTTTTTTTTCTTTTGCGTTACTTTATTCTTTTCAGTTACTTTATTCTTTTCATTAGACTTTATACTTTCTACTTAATCATCCTGATAGGAATATAGATCATTATTAGCAATATAAGAATTTATGGGAACAAAAAAATGGAACAAATAAAATAAATAAATAGCGGTAGGGATATATCAGAGAATTGAACTTTGATTCTTTCGTATCTGGCATTTCTGGAAAACTAAAAGGGTTATATCATTTCATGGTGGGTCGGCGAATTATTGGGCCGAGCCGGATTTGAACCAGCGTAGACATATTGCCAACGAATTTACAGTCCGTCCCCATTAACCGCTCGGGCATCGACCCCGGAAGAATCAAGTCTAGGCTTCTTTATAATCCACGATGAACTTCCTTTCGGAGTACCCCCAGGGGAAGTCGAATCCCCGCTGCCTCCTTGAAAGAGAGATGTCCTAAACCGCTAGACGATGGGGGCATACTTGCCCGACTGCCATCATACTCAGTACTTAGTATGAACTGTTTTTTGAAATTGTCAATATAATTGAGTGGTATGACTAGATCTGAAGGATCTTTCCGCCCTTTCTGATCCCATATGAATAGCATTTTTTGAGTTGTCAGTTATATTCATCAATCACTCATTCTAATCACCATTCTAAAATAGAAATCTCTTATAGAAATGCTATTAAAAAAACAAACTAAAAAATAATAGACGAAAGTAGAGGACTCTTTTGGGAAGTGATTGGTCCGACCTAAAAGAAAATTCAACTTCATTTCTTCCACTTACTTTTTACTTTCATCCAATTAACCACTCCTTATTAAGATGGGATAGACCTATTCCTATATGATACTAAGCTGGGAAATTAACAAATGAGAAATCTGAAAATCTGGGAACGGG